AAGAAAGTAAAAATTCCATCGTACTAACCCGAAGGACGGGAAGGAATAAAGCGAGCAAATCCACTAATTCATCATCCTCAAATCAGTATTTCCCGGGGTATTGTTCCAACAAATACATAATTGTAAGAGTAAAGTAGTGATATAATTCACAGAAGCAAACCGCAACGAATTAATAAAATAAGAAAAAGTGTGTAATGCACTTTTTTACATTTTCGTTCTAGGATGAAATTAAACAAAAGGATTTGCAAATAAAAGTGCTAATGCCACAACGAGCCCATAAATGGTTAAAGCTTCCATAAAAGCTAGACTAAGCAATAAGGTGCCTCTTATTTTTCCTTCTGCTTCTGGTTGTCTCGCAATACCTTCTACGGCTTGGCCTGCAGCAGTACCTTGACCAACTCCAGGTCCAATAGAAGCAAGCCCTACGGCCAATCCAGCAGCAATAACGGAAGCGGCAGAAATCAGTGGATTCATGATGATAGGTTCCTCGCACCAAAAAAAAATGGTTAATGATACAATCAACCAAGGAATTCTTACTTATTTGATCACTAAAAAATATCGAATCGAAGTAACTAAAACTTCGAAAAAAAATATATATAGATAGGGATAACCCTATATATAACTAATATATATCTACTATCACATATACATTTGTTTCTTTCATAACGGAAACCGCCCGCATTTTTTATTGAATCAGATTCTAGAATAATTCGTCGAAAAATATACAGGAACTGTAGCTGGACTTATAGACATTACATATAGACATATATCTAGTGTGATCTCCCTAACCCATCCTTCGTAATATCGTCTATCTTTCCTCTTAGAACTCTAGTCATATATACATATGGATTTCTTATTTTTATCTATATATGTATATGTTACCGAACCAAGTATATTTTCTTGAACCATGCATTGCCTCAGTCGGGGTAAGCTTAAAAAAAGAAGACTCTTTTGAAAACTAATCAATGATGACCCTCCATGGATTCCCCTATATAAGCCGCGGCTAAAGTTGCAAAAATGAGAGCTTGAATACCGCTTGTAAATAATCCAAGAAACATGACAGGGATAGGAACTACTGAAGGTACTAAAGAAACAAGAACAACAACTACTAATTCATCCGCCAATATATTTCCGAAAAGTCGAAAACTCAGAGATAAAGGTTTTGTGAAATCTTCTAGGATGTTAATTGGTAAAAGGATTGGAGTTGGTTGAATGTATTTTCCAAAATAAGCCAATCCTTTTTTGGTAAGACCCGCATAAAAATATGCCACGGACGTGAGTAAAGCTAAAGCAACAGTAGTATTTATATCATTCGTGGGGGCAGCCAACTCTCCATGAGGTAACTGTATGATTTTCCAAGGTAAAAGAGCTCCAGACCAATTAGAAACAAAAATAAATAAGAACATGGTTCCAATAAAGGGAACCCAAGGCCCATATTCTTCTCCAATCTGAGTTTTACTCAAGTCTCGAATAAATTCAAGAACATATTCAAAGAAATTCTGCCCGTCGGTAGGAATAGTTTGTGGATTCCGAACAGTTATGATAACTGATCCTAATAAGATAGCAATTACTACCCAAGAAGTGATAAGTACTTGAGCATGAATTTGTAAACCTCCTATTTGCCAATATAAATGTTGGCCTACTTCTACACCTGATATATCGTAGAATCCTTTGAGTGTTTTAATGGAACATGGTATAACATTCATATTGCCCTCTGACAGAAATCAAACAAAAAAAAAAATTATTTTGATTCAACCATCTCTTTTTCAACTTATCCACTTTCATCATTAATCATATATTTAAAATACCAAGAAATCACATAACATAATATCCCATTTTATCTCTTTTTAAAAATGCAAGACAAGAATAGTAACCAATCTAAGAAATCAAAATAATTAACTAATCTTATTATTCTTAATCATAACATAATCATAATCAATGACTTCTTATATAGCTAGAACGACCCTCACAAATTGCGGATACTAATTTGTTAAGAATCAATCGGATTGAAGCTATAACGTCACCGTTAATTGGAATCGAAATATCTGCAAGATCCGGGTCACAATTTGTATTGATTAAACAAATTGTTGGAATTCCCAAAATGACACATTCTCGAAGAGCTGTATATTCTTTTTGCTGATCAACGATGATTACAATATCGGACAACCCAGTCAGATATTTGATCCCACCCAGATATGTTTGCAAAGTCGATAATTTTCTCTTCAACATTGCTGCATCTCTTTTAGGGAGACGGTTGAGTTTCCCCATCTTTTGTTCTCCTCTTAAGTCTCTGAACTTATGAAGTCTCGTTTCTGTAGTGGACCAATTCGTTAACATACCACCGAGCCGTTTTTTATTAACATAATGACATCGAGCCCTTATTGCAGCTGAGACTACTAAATCCGCTGCTTTATTTTTCAACCATTAAAAAGGTTTTCCTCGACTTGCTGCATCAAAAACTAAATCACAGGCTTCTGATAAAAAACGAGCAGTTCTAGTAAGATTTGTAATATGAATACCTTTACGCTTTGCAGAAATGTAAGGGACCATTCTAGGATTCCATTTCTTAGTACCATAATCAAAATGAACTCCCGACTCCATCATCTCTTCCAAATGGATGTTCCAATACCTTCTTGTCATTTTTCACGCGCTTTCTCTTTTTTTTTTTAGAAATAACTAATTGTTCCTACGGAACCTTATAATGAGGTTGACCATTGATACATAGTCCGAACTATTAATTTTTTTTTTACTTACTTCATTTTTTTACTTAACAAAACTAGAAAGGAAAAAGAAAAAATATCTGCTTAGGAATTATGAAATCGCGTAAATGAATTTTCTAATGTGTCATGGAAATTCTTTGGGCTACAAGAACAAAAAAATTCTCGATGGTGTAACAAAATATCTCTCATTTCCAACTTGAATACATTTTTCTTTTTGATTTCAAAATGAATGTTTTTGTCTTGCCTTGAACGGTGCACTAATTTTTTAAATCCGGTACCGATAGGGATAATTCCCCCCAGAACTACATTTTCTTTCAGACCCTTCAACCAATCAATACGCCCCCGTAGAGCAGCTTTTGCTAAAACTCTAGCAGTTTCTTGAAAACTTGCTTCAGATATGAAGCTTTGAGTATTCAGAGATGCCCTCGTTATTCCTAATAAAATTGCCCGATAACAGATCGCTTCGTCTAAAGCACGCCCTGCTCGTTCTGCTCGCAGCAATCCGATTAATTCTCCAGGCGAAAAAACATTAGACATTCCGTCTTCTGAAACCAACACTTTTGATGTTACTTGTCGTACAATAATCTCTAGATGTCTATTATGGATCTGCACCCCTTGAGATCGATAAACCTTTTGGATCTTATTAACCAAAGAGATATGGCTTTGGGCTATAGTTAGCTCAGCTCCAATTAAGAATCCCCAAGGAATTCCAAGAATTCTTGGTATACGTTCGTTCCAACCTTCGACTCTCCTTTCAAGGTTCATCGATATTGAACCAATCGAACGCACTTCTAAGATTTGCTCCACTTTTGGAAGTCCCTGCGTTATGTCACCAGATCGGGATTTTTCATATATAAATGTAACTAATGTATCTCCTTTAGAAAGGGTTTCTCCGTAATGTCCGTGAACAGTCGCTCCTGGAGTAGCCAAATACGGCTTAGCTGATCTTATAACTAAGGAATCAACATGAACAATTAAAATTTGACCAGATTTTTTTATATGTGTCCCATATTTAACTAGACATAGATTTTCACAAATAAATTGTCCAATGCTAATTATTGTGGATGTTTCTTCACAATAATTGTGATGTAAAAAGCACCAATTCAAATGGGATGGATTCAAAATTATGGTATTGCATGGGTTGGGATTATAAATCCTTCTATTTTCATCTATTAAACAGTATTTAAGTACTTCAAGTACTTGGAAAGTCGCTTTCAAATTATCAAGTATCCAATATTTGTTTACCAAGATCTGATTATGAGTTATTAAATAGTAAGCTGAATAAAAGTTCACTATTTTAGATACAATAGTACCTAGGGGACCCAACAAATCCCTAATTAGAATTATGGGATTCAATTCTTTTGCCGTGATGTTATATTTCGAACCATTGAATGGACATGGGCCAACTCGAGAACAATTGAATGATGACAAAATTATCAAAGCCTTATTTTGATTCAACAATGTACCAATAGTTGCTTGATGCTGAGTAACTACTGAAATCTTAACTTTCGAAAAAAAAGGGTTGATATTGGTGCAATCTAATCCATTATCGGGGATCAATCCCGAACCCGCCGTATCATACCTTTTTTCGGCATATGAAAGACTAGACTTTACTAACTCAATTTTTATGAAATTTTGAATCAGATCATTTGCCCTTACCTCAACAAGAGAAGCATGAACTTCTTCTATAGAACCATTTTTTTCTTGGTCCCAATTCAATACTAAGCAAGTCCGAACTAATTGAATACTTGTGTGAAAAATTCCACGAATTGACTTTCCATTTCCATAAAGGATATAATTGACAATTCTAAGTTGGACATTATCTTTTTCCTGCAAGAGATCTTGAGTGAAAAGTTTTGCTAAATTTATCCCATCAGCTATTTCATATGTAATTACGGGCCGAACCAAAACAAAATACTTTTTTTTAATGGGTGTGATTCGTTGGACATAAATCCAATTTTTCAAAATTTTTGATTCCTTAGAATTTTTTTTTTTCATTCCCGGTGGTATTAAAATGCCGCTGTGTCTAGATATCTTATCTGTCTCTCCGGGAAAATGAATATCCCCAGAAAAAATTTTCAGTTCAATACTTTTTTTTTTTATCTCCACTCGGACTAATCCACCTACTTGGCTTCTTGTATTTAAAGCGAGTTGTGTATCTACTTCAATGATACTATTGTTCCGGACCATTAGGTACGAAGATCCGGGTAAGATATGCACCTCTTCAGGAATAAAAAAAAACCGATCCACTTTCATTTTGTATTTTGGACTAAATTCTTTTACTCCTCGATACTCAATCAAATCTTCTTTTTTTACGATTGAATCCACCTCTACGGTCCCATATTTAGTAATTCCCGAACTGTTTCTTCTATATTGCGGATCGTCAAAATAAGCAAGAATACTATTTCTATGTAAAATACCATTTGTGGGTATTTCAATCGAAATACCAAAAGAGGGTATTAGTTCTTTCTCTCCTTCTGGATTATATTGTAATGGAATGCTAAATCTATTTCTTCGCCTTTTCGCCAATAAATCAGAATTATCTTGGAGAATCGAAAGATATATAAAATCCAAATGCCTATTGCGGATGATTTGATCAAGTCTTGAATAGTAAAAAATTTCCCTATCTTTTTTAACAGAAGGATCCAACAATTTATGCCTTACTTGATCATTAGTAATTGAGAAGTCAGAGATATATCTTTCGTCGACAGAAAAAGAATAAAAATGAATTTGATCTTGATCTTTGTGGAGTGAAAAAGACACTATACTGGATCCGCGCGGACTTCCTGCTAATAGCCATAAATGACTTGTTTTTGGTAATAGATGAACGTTACTATATGTATATTCGGGTGCATGGTAGACATTGGTACTCCAGTGCATTTCTCCCTCTGATTCAGAATAAATATGTTTTCGGACCTTCTCTTTAAAATGAAAAGTAGACGTTCCAGTACGAATCTCAGCAATAACTTGTTCAGATTCTACATATTGATTATTTTGAACTAAAATCAAACTTTTGGGAGGAATATTCACACTATGTAGAATATCCCGACTCTCAATAGTTACATACAAGTCTATAGAACATAGAAAAGCAGGATGCCCGTGACGGGTACGTGTGGGATGAACCAAATACTCGTTGAACTTTATTTTTCCGTTAGAAGGAGCTCGTACATGTTCGGCAGTACCGCCCGTGAATACTCCACCCGTATGAAAAGTTCTTAATGTTAGTTGAGTCCCTGGTTCCCCAATTGATTGCCCCGCAATAATACCTACAGCTTCCCCCAATTCAACCAGATCTCCGTGAGTGGAACTTCTACCATAACATAATTGACAGATCCAAGACGTATTCCTGCAAGTAAAGGGGGTTCGAATATATATTGGTTGTGCTCGAAAAGTTATGAATCGATTAGCAAGTCCAATCCCAATATCTTGATTTCGAGTGGCAATGCAGCGTATCCCCATATATATATCGTCCGCTAATACACGACCAATTAGGGTTTGGACAAAAATGTTTTCTGTCACCCCATTTCGAGGACTCACGGAAATACCTCGGATAGTACCACAATCTGTTCTACGTACAATAATGTGTTGAACTACTTCAACAAGTCTACGCGTGAGGTATCCAGCATCTGATGTTCGTACAGCAGTATCCACGACTCCTTTTCGAGCTCCGTAGCAGGAAATTATATATTCTGTCAAAGAAAGTCCTTCACGTAAATTGCTTTGAATGGGTAAATCAATCATTTGTCCTTGGGGATCCGACATTAATCCTCTCATACCTACTAATTGATGTACCTGAGATGCATTTCCTCGAGCTCCCGAAAAGGACATTAGATGGACTGGATTAGATGGATCAGTCATCCGAAAATTAGGATTCATTTCTTGTCTCAAATATTCACTTGTAGCATACCATATCTCAATGGATTGACGTAATTTTTCTACCGCGTGTACATTCCCATAATGATGGTGTTTCTCTAAAATAAAACTTTGTTGTTCAGCATCTTGGACTAACCATCCCTTAGAAGGTATTGTTAAAAGATCATCAATCCCTAATGAAATAGATGTAGCAGTGGCTTGTTGAAAACCCAGAGTCTTCACTTGATCCAGGATATGTGATGTATATGCCATTCCGAAATGATCTATTAATCTGCTAATAAGTCGTTTCATAGCAGTTCCATCTATCACTTTATTGTGAAAGACCAGATCGGCTCGTTCTGCCATAAGTACCTCCATCTTTCGCTGAGTAGGATTCGACAATGGACTTGAGTCAGTGATTCGAAAACTTCCTTTCCTCAATCTTGATTCACATAGAAATTAAGAAATTCTTATAATACCGATGAAATTGGATAAACCCGACTTCCCAAGGAAGGACGTCTAATCGAATTTATTTATTTAGATAGCGTATAAATAGGCTCGACAAAACCCCTGTATGGCTTCTTCTATTTCTCGATAAAAAGAAACATGACCAACAGTAGTTCGAATGTATATACAACGGATTTTCTTTTTAATACTTCCTACTATTAGATAGTGCCCATAAATCTCATGATAAGTACCAAAAGATTCATATTGAACTTCGATGGGAACCTCTTTTGAGCCAATGACACGTTGATCTAGTCTCCACCGGAGCCAAAAGGGACTGTCTAATTTGATTCGTTTCTGCCGATAAGCCCCAAGTGCATCGTAGGAACTGCCAAAATATGATTCTTTTTCTTTCGTATACTCATAGTTATTATTATCAACTGTTTTATTTTTGTAGTTCGCACAATTATATGGATTATACCTA